CGCAAATATTGGTAAAACTACAATTATTGTTAACCAAGGAAATTTGTTCGTGGTAAAGACAAGATACACTTGGACCAGAAAAACCCGTGCTCAAAAATATTTTCTTTTTGGGCACAGGTTTTGTCGGTAAAAAAAATAAAATGGACTCAAGTAGGGTTTTCTGTAACGTATTAATAAGCTATACCCATGCTGCGGGTTGTTTCATGCCATAAATAAACTCGAACACTCAAGAAATCCGTTGGGCAGGCGGATTCACATCTCTTACAACCGACACAATCCTCTGTTCTTGGAGCCGAAGCTATTTGTTTGGCTTTACATCCGTCCCAAGGTATCATTTCTAATACATCCGTGGGACAGGCTCGGACACATTGAGTACACCCGATACATGTATCATAAATCTTTACTGAATGCGACATTGGATCTATCCATTTTTGAACGTGATAAAGTTTCAATCTAGTAAATTTATATTTATAAATGAATTATATATTGAAATACTAGATGAATCGATGAGTTCCCCGAGTTTTTTTATTAATCTATTTCTGGATTGACAGTGCCAAAATACTTTGATTTCTTATGTTTGTGATAACATGATAATACCTTACGTGCCAGACGTGCTGATTTGAATTAATTTATGAAAATTCTAATTTATATGATAATATTACTTATTCAACAAATTCGATTGATTTATCCGAGTTGATTTTCTGTTACGATAAATTGATGAAACAATAGCGAGTCCAATAGCGGCTTCAGCAGCTGCAATAGCTATAACAAAAATGGAGAAAATGGCTCCTTTTAATTGACGACTATCAAAAAAATCAGAAAATGTTACAAAATTGAGATTAACCGCATTTAATATAAGTTCAAGACACATAAGAGCCCTAACCATATTTCGACTTGTGATCAATCCATATAGACCGACAGAAAATAAATAGGCACTCAAAACAAGTACATGTTCGAGCATCATTAACTAACTCCTTATCAATCTCGATTCATTTCAATATGAACAATAATTTAACCAATTGGATTGACTAGAATATAACGAGTAATGGAATAAAGGAATATATTGGGAATAGATAGAACTAATAAAGAATTTATATTTTATATACAAAGTCAAATAGAAAAAAGGAAATGCATGTGATAGCTCATAACAAGGTTTTTTATTTCCAGTTATAAAGAGTTATTATTGACGAGCTACAGCAATTGCGCCGATTAACGCAACTAAAAGAATTATTGAAATGAATTCAAACGGAAGAAAAAAATCTGTTGATAAATGAATCCCAATTTGTTGACTATTACTTATCAAATCTTGCTCTATAATCTGGCTTGCTTTTGTAGTCCAAATAATGCCGTACCATGACGTATCTGGAATAGTAGTAATTAGTGAAACAAAAAGACTTGTACAGACCACGTAAGTTACTCCATCTCCAACGGTCCAAAGATGGAAATCTTTGGAATATTCTGAACCATTTATGAACATCACAGCAAAAATGATTAAAACATTTATGGCTCCTACGTAAATAAGGAGCTGCGCAGCAGCTACAAAATGGGAGTTCGATAGAATATAGAATAAAGATATACAAACAAAAACAAATCCCAACGAAAAGGCAGAATAAATGGGATTGGGAAGTAATACTACTCCCAGACCCCCTAATAGAAGACCCAATCCCAGAAAGACTAAAAGAAAATCATGTATTAGTCCAGGTAAATCCATTATATATAAAATAAGAGATAAATAAATCAAAATCTTTCATAAATTTATTGACCCGGTCAGGAAAAAAGAAGTAACTCTACTTTTTATAATAGTTCTTAATTATTAAATTTAAAAGATTCCATTTTCATGGATATGGATTGATGTAGATATAGGTATTGGCCTAATCTCTCGAAAGAGTAATTTGAATCTATATATTTTCAAATCCTCAAACTATATAAATATATTTTTAATATAAATTTAATATAAATTAAAACACGATTCTCGCCTCCTAATCAATATAATTGTAGTTATTCACCAAACAAAAACCCTAAAATGGGTCATTAATCGGGAATTTTTCTTAAGTTTTTATTTCAGGCAAATTGAAAATTGTTCGAATTGTGTAATCGTCAATTACTGACATTGGTAACCGACCCAAAGCAATTTGATTATAATTTAATTCGTGACGATCATACGTAGAAAGTTCATATTCTTCAGTCATTGATAAACAATTTGTTGGACAATACTCAACGCAATTACCACAAAATATACATATTCCGAAATCAATACTGTAATTAAGCAATCGTTTCTTTCTAATATCAGTTTCTAATTTCCAATCAACAACGGGCAGATCTATAGGACATACACGAACACATACCTCACAAGCAATGCATTTATCAAATTCAAAGTGGATTCGGCCGCGGAAACGCTCGGATGTGATCAATTTTTCATAGGGGTATTGAATAGTTACAGGTAAACGATTCGCGTGTGATAAGGTAATCATGAAACCTTGACCAATATACCTTGCGGCTC